GCTAGCGTAGCTTAAAATAAAGCATAGCACTGAAGATGCTAAGACGGGCCCTAGAAAGCTCCGCATGCATAAAGGCTTGGTCCTGACTTTTCTGTTAGCTTTAACACAACTTACACATGCAAGTATCCGCGCCCCTGTGAGGATGCCCTTAATCCCCCGCCCGGGGACGAGGAGCAGGTATCAGGCACTAATATCTAGCCCAAAACGCCTTGCCACGCCACACCCCTATGGGAATTCAGCAGTGATAAATATTAAGCCATAAGTGAAAACTTGACTTAGTTAGTGTTAAGAGGGCCGGTAAAACTCGTGCCAGCCACCGCGGTTATACGAGAGGCCCTAGTTAACAACCACGGCGTAAAGGGTGGTTAGGGGAGATAAAAATAAAGCCGAAGGGCCTCTTGGCCGTCATACGCTCCTGAGTGTCCGAAGCCCATAAGCGAAAGTAGCTTTAATATAGTCCACCTGAACCCACGAAAACTGAGAAACAAACTGGGATTAGATACCCCACTATGCTCAGCCGTAAACCTAGACGTTACTACACAATAAACGTCCGCCCGGGTACTACGAGCGTTAGCTTGAAACCCAAAGGACTTGGCGGTGCCTTAGACCCCCCTAGAGGAGCCTGTTCTAGAACCGATAACCCCCGTTAAACCTCACCACTTCTGGCCACCCCCGCCTATATACCGCCGTCGTCAGCTTACCCTGTGAAGGACTAACAGTAAGCTAAATGGACACACTCCAAAACGTCAGGTCGAGGTGTAGCGCACGAAGTGGGAAGAAATGGGCTACATTTTCTATTATAGAACACCCACGGATAGTACCCTGAAAAATTTACTCGAAGGAGGATTTAGTAGTAAAAAGGAAGAAGAGTGTCCTTTTGAACCCGGCTCTGAGGCGCGTACACACCGCCCGTCACTCTCCCCTGTCATACAGCGATAAACGTTTATAACACCAAAGCACCGACAAGGGGAGGCAAGTCGTAACATGGTAAGTGTACCGGAAGGTGCACTTGGATCAAACCCAGGGTGTGGCTGAGACAGTTAAGCATCTCCCTTACACCGAGAAGACATCCATGCAAATTGGATCGCCCTGAGCCTAACAGCTAGCTTAACCACCAAAATTAACTTAACATCATAAATAATTTAACATTAATTAAACCAGGAAACTAAATCATTTTTCCACCTTAGTACGGGAGACGGAAAAGGTAATTTTAAGCGATAGAGAAAGTACCGCAAGGGAAAGCTGAAAGAGTAATGAAATAACCCATATAAGCACAAAAAAGCAGAGCCTAACCCTCGTACCTTTTGCATCATGATTTAGCCAGCACTACACAAGCAAAGTGACCTTTAGTTTGAAACCCCGAAACCAAGTGAGCTACCCCGGGACAGCCTATTTGGGCGAACCCGTCTCTGTGGCAAAAGAGTGGGAAGAGCCCCGGGTAGAGGTGATAAACCTACCGAACTTGGTGATAGCTGGTTGCCTAAGAAATGAATAGAAGTTCAGCCTCGTACCCCTTTAGCCAACCAGGAAAATCCAAATAAGCATGAAAGAGAAATACGAGAGTTAATTAAAGGGGGTACAGCCCCTTTAATAAAGGACACAACCTTAGATAGGAGGATAAGAGTCACATTTTACAAAACTAGTCGTTCCAGTGGGCCTAAAAGCAGCCATCTGAGTAGAAAGCGTTAAAGCTCAAACGACATGCAGTTTATTATACTGATAAATAGCCCAACTCCCCTAAAAATATTAGGCCATTCCATGCCACCATGGAAGAGACCATGCTAAAATGAGTAATAAGAGGGCATGCCCCTCTCCTGGCACAAGCGTAAACCAGATCGGACTAACCACTGGAAATTAACGAGCCCATAAAAAGAGGGTAATGTGTTTAATAAAGAATTCAAGAAAACAGCACAACACTCACATCGTTAAACCTACACTGGGGTGCCACCAAGGAAAGACTAAAAGAAAGGGAAGGAACTCGGCAAACACAAGCCTCGCCTGTTTACCAAAAACATCGCCTCCTGCAAACCCCTATGTATAGGAGGTCCAGCCTGCCCGGTGACTACAAGTTTAACGGCCGCGGTATTTTGACCGTGCAAAGGTAGCGCAATCACTTGTCTTTTAAATGAAGACCTGTATGAATGGCTAAACGAGGGCTTAACTGTCTCCCTTTTCAGGTCAGTGAAATTGATCTGCCCGTGCAGAAGCGGGCATAAAAGTACAAGACGAGAAGACCCTTTGGAGCTTAAGGTACAAATTCACCTACGTCAAACAACTTGTCAAGCAAGTGTAAACTTAGTAGAAATTGGAATTTTACCTTCGGTTGGGGCGACCATGGAGAACAAATAATCCTCCAAGTGGACTGGGATAAACCCTAGAACCAAGAATGACACTTCTAAGTCACAGAAATTTTGACCAAATATGATCCGGTTACCAAACCGATCAACGGACCAAGTTACCCTAGGGATAACAGCGCAATCCTCTCCGAGAGTCCATATCGACGAGAGGGTTTACGACCTCGATGTTGGATCAGGACATCCTAATGGTGCAGCCGCTATTAAGGGTTCGTTTGTTCAACGATTAAAGTCCTACGTGATCTGAGTTCAGACCGGAGCAATCCAGGTCAGTTTCTATCTGTAATGTCATTTTTCCTAGTACGAAAGGACCGGAAAAAAGAGGCCCATGCTAAAGGCACGCCTCACCCCTAATTAATGAAGACAACTAAATTAAGTAAAGGGAGGACTCAAATACGGGCCAAAATAAGGCCTCACTAAGATGGCAGAGCATGGTAATTGCAAAAGGCCTAAGCCCTTTCAGCCAGAGGTTCAAATCCTCTTCTTAGTTATGCTAAACACTCTACTAACACATCTGGTCAACCCACTCGCATATATTGCCCCCGTTTTATTAGCAGTGGCCTTCCTCACACTTCTTGAGCGTAAAGTTCTGGGCTACATACAACTACGAAAGGGACCAAATATTGTAGGACCCTATGGACTTCTTCAACCAATTGCAGATGGGGTCAAACTATTTATTAAAGAGCCCGTCCGCCCATCTACATCATCCCCCTTTTTATTTTTAGCCACCCCTGTGCTTGCGTTAACTCTCGCCATAATGTTATGAGCACCTATACCTATGCCCCAACCAGTGGCGGACTTAAACTTGGGGATTTTGTTTGTCCTAGCCCTATCTAGCCTGGCTGTATACTCTATCTTAGGCTCAGGATGGGCATCCAACTCAAAATACGCACTAATTGGTGCCCTTCGAGCAGTCGCCCAAACAATCTCGTATGAAGTAAGCCTTGGATTAATTTTGCTATCCATTATTATCTTTTCAGGGGGTTATACACTACAAATGTTCAGCGTCGCCCAAGAGGGCATTTGACTCGTGATTCCGGCCTGACCCTTAGCAGCAATGTGGTATATCTCCACACTAGCTGAAACAAATCGTGCACCCTTTGACCTAACAGAAGGAGAATCTGAACTAGTCTCCGGCTTCAACGTCGAATATGCAGGTGGACCCTTTGCCTTGTTCTTTCTAGCTGAATATGCTAATATCCTGTTGATGAACACCTTATCAGCCATTCTCTTTCTAGGGGCATCCTATGTCCCCTCTCTACCAGAACTAACCACCATTAACCTAATGACTAAGGCCGCACTGCTCTCAGTCATGTTTCTTTGAGTTCGGGCATCCTACCCGCGCTTCCGATACGACCAACTGATGCACCTGGTTTGAAAAAACTTTCTCCCACTAACTTTAGCCCTGGTTATTTGACACACTGCCCTTCCAATTGCACTTGCAGGGCTCCCTCCCCAACTCTAACCCCTAAGGAACCGTGCCTGAACTTTTAAGGACCACTTTGATAGAGTGGCACATGGGGGTTAGAGTCCCCCCAGTTCCTAGAAAGAAGGGAGTCGAACCCATCCTCAGGAGATCAAAACTCCTGGTGCTTCCTCTACACCACTTTCTAAGATAAGGTCAGCTAATGAAGCTTTCGGGCCCATACCCCGAACATGACGGTTAAAATCCCTCCCCTATCAATGAACCCCTACGTACTCACCATCCTTCTATCCAGCTTAGGACTAGGAACCACATTAACCTTTGCCAGCTCACACTGGCTGCTAGCCTGAATGGGGCTTGAAATTAATACTCTGGCAATTATCCCACTAATAGCCCAACAGCATCACCCGCGAGCAGTTGAAGCCACCACAAAATATTTTTTAACTCAGGCAACCGCCGCAGCAATAATTCTGTTTGCCGCCACCACTAATGCCTGACTAATTGGTGAGTGAAGCATTAATGATATATCACATCCGGTTGCCTCTTCAATAACTATTGCAGCCCTAGCACTCAAAATTGGACTTGCTCCTATACACTTTTGACTCCCAGAAGTACTCCAAGGCCTTGACTTAGTCACCGGACTAGTTTTATCTACCTGACAAAAACTGGCCCCCCTCGCATTAATTATCCAAGTGGCCCCCACCATTAACCCTCTGATATTAACATTACTAGGACTCCTCTCCACACTTGTTGGCGGCTGAGGGGGCCTTAATCAAACTCAAACCCGAAAAATCTTGGCCTACTCCTCCATTGCACACATAGGCTGAATGGTTATTATTTCACAGTATGCCCCCCATCTAACCCTACTAGCCCTTGTCATGTATGTATTCATAACCGCTACCGCCTTCCTGTCACTAAAAATAACATCGGCCACAAATATTGGTGCCATCACAACCATATGATCAAAAGCCCCAATCCTGGTCTCAACCACAGCCCTTGCCCTCCTCTCCCTGGGGGGACTCCCACCCCTAACTGGATTTATGGCTAAATGACTAATCTTACAGGAAATGGCGAAACAACAACTTCCACTTACAGCAACTATTATAGCATTAGCCGCCCTACTAAGCCTTTATTTCTACCTCCGGCTGTGTTACGCTATAACCCTTACCGTCTCCCCCAGTACAACCAATGCTACAGCACCATGACGAGCTCAAACAACCCAGCCCACGGCCGCCCTTGCCTTATTTACAATTGTTACCCTGGGGCTGCTGCCTATCACCCCCGCGATTATTACACTAGTTACCTAGGGGCTTAGGATAATTTAGACCAAGAGCCTTCAAAGCTCTAAGTAGAAGTTAAAATCTTCTAGCCCCTGGTTAAGGCCTGCGGGACTTTATCCCACATCTTCTGAATGCAACTCAGACACTTTAATTAAGCTAAGGCCTTACTAGATGAGAAGGCCTCGATCCTACAAACTCTTAGTTAACAGCTAAGTGCCCAAACCAGCGGGCATTCATCTATCTTTCCCGCCGTTAGCCGGGTAAGGCGGGAAAGCCCCGGCAGACGTCAGTCTGCGTCTTTGGATTTGCAATCCAACGTGTACTCCACTACGGGGCTTGATAGGAAGAGGACTTAAACCTCTATCTACGGGGCTACAACCCGCCGCCTGGCTTCGGCCATCCTACCTGTGGCAATCACACGCTGATTCTTCTCTACCAACCACAAAGATATTGGCACCCTCTACCTAGTATTTGGTGCCTGAGCCGGGATAGTTGGAACTGCCCTAAGCCTATTAATCCGAGCTGAGCTAAGTCAACCGGGGTCCCTCCTCGGCGATGATCAAATCTACAACGTCATTGTTACCGCACACGCCTTTGTTATAATTTTCTTTATAGTAATACCCATCCTCATCGGCGGCTTTGGTAACTGACTTGTTCCACTAATAATTGGAGCCCCTGATATAGCATTCCCGCGAATAAATAATATAAGCTTCTGACTCCTGCCACCCTCCTTTCTTCTATTATTAGCCTCATCCGGTGTTGAAGCGGGGGCCGGGACAGGATGAACAGTCTACCCCCCACTAGCCGGTAACCTAGCCCATGCAGGCGCATCCGTAGACCTAACTATCTTTTCTCTTCATTTGGCAGGTGTATCATCGATCTTGGGGGCAATTAACTTTATCACAACAACAATTAACATGAAGCCCCCAGCCATCTCGCAATATCAAACCCCCCTATTCGTATGGGCGGTACTAGTCACTGCTGTTCTACTCCTATTGTCTTTACCCGTTCTGGCTGCCGGGATCACAATACTTCTAACAGATCGAAATCTTAATACCACATTCTTTGACCCCGCAGGAGGAGGAGACCCTATTCTTTACCAACACCTGTTCTGGTTTTTTGGTCACCCCGAAGTCTACATTTTAATTCTGCCAGGATTTGGAATTATCTCACATATTGTGGCCTATTATTCAGGTAAAAAAGAACCCTTCGGATATATGGGGATAGTATGGGCCATAATGGCCATTGGCCTACTAGGGTTCATTGTCTGGGCCCACCACATGTTCACAGTTGGCATGGATGTGGACACCCGTGCATATTTTACATCTGCAACAATAATTATTGCTATTCCAACAGGCGTTAAAGTTTTTAGCTGGTTAGCCACCCTCCACGGAGGCTCTATTAAATGAGAGACGCCAATGCTATGAGCCCTTGGATTTATTTTTCTCTTTACAGTGGGGGGCCTAACAGGGATTGTACTAGCCAACTCATCATTAGACATTGTTTTACATGACACGTACTACGTAGTTGCACACTTCCACTATGTCTTATCAATGGGCGCCGTATTTGCCATTATAGCAGCTTTCGTCCACTGATTCCCATTATTCACAGGATACACCCTCCACAGTACGTGAACTAAAATTCACTTTGGGGTAATATTTATTGGCGTAAACCTTACATTCTTCCCACAGCACTTCCTAGGCCTTGCAGGAATGCCACGGCGATACTCAGATTACCCCGATGCCTACACCCTTTGAAATACCGTATCATCTATTGGATCCTTGATCTCCCTAGTGGCAGTAATTATGTTCCTCTTTATCCTATGGGAAGCCTTCGCTGCTAAGCGGGAAGTCTCATCCGTAGAATTAACCGCGACAAATGTTGAATGACTTCACGGATGCCCCCCGCCTTATCACACCTTTGAAGAACCCGCATTTGTTCAAGTTCAATCAAGTTAACGAGGAAGGGAGGAATTGAACCCCCATCTACTGGTTTCAAGCCAGTCACATAGCCACTCTGTCACTTCCTTCTAAGACATTAGTAAACTCGCAAATTACATCACCTTGTCAAGGTGAAATTGTAGGTTAGACTCCTGCATGTCTTAAGCCTTAGGCTTAATGGCACATCCCACACAATTAGGATTCCAAGACGCGGCATCACCCGTTATAGAAGAACTTCTTCACTTCCATGATCATGCTTTAATAATTGTCTTTTTAATTAGTACCTTGGTACTTTATATTATTGTTGCAATAGTGTCAACAAAGCTCACAAACAAGTATATTTTAGACTCACAAGAAATTGAGATTGTATGAACCGTACTACCAGCCGTAATTCTTGTCTTAATTGCTCTCCCCTCCCTGCGAATTCTTTATCTTATAGATGAGATTAATGACCCCCACCTAACAATTAAAGCCATAGGACACCAATGATATTGAAGCTATGAATACACGGACTACGAAAATCTAGGTTTTGACTCATACATAATTCCAACTCAAGATCTTAGCCCAGGCCAGTTTCGACTTCTTGAAGCAGACCACCGAATGGTTGTTCCCATGGAGTCCCCAATCCGGGTACTTGTCTCAGCCGAAGATGTATTACATTCCTGAGCCGTTCCATCCCTTGGCGTAAAGATAGACGCAGTCCCAGGCCGTCTTAACCAAACAGCCTTTATTGCCTCCCGGCCAGGAGTGTTTTATGGACAATGCTCTGAAATCTGTGGTGCAAACCACAGCTTCATGCCTATTGTAGTAGAGGCAGTTCCACTTGAACATTTCGAGAACTGATCCTCATTAATACTAGAAGACGCCTCACTAGGAAGCTAAATCTGGACCTCAGCATTGGCCTTTTAAGCCAAAGAATGGTGCCTCCCAACCACCTCTAGTGAAATGCCTCAATTAAACCCCGCCCCTTGATTTGCAATTTTAGTATTTTCATGACTGGTATTTCTTACCATCATCCCCACCAAAGTGATGAGTCATACATCACCTAACGAGCCAATACACATTGACTCTGAAGAACATAAAACTGAACCCTGAGACTGACCATGGCAATAAGCTTTTTTGACCAATTTGCAAGCTCGTCCTATTTGGGTATCCCTTTAATTGCCATTGCAATTGCCCTCCCATGAGTATTATACCCGACTCCCACCTCTCGATGGGTAAATAACCGACTCATCACGATCCAGGGCTGATTCTTGAACCAATTTACAAGCCAACTTATACTCCCACTAAACTTAGGGGGTCATAAATGAGCACTCCTAATAGCCTCTCTAATAGTCTTTCTTATCACCATTAATATACTTGGACTCTTACCATATACTTTTACCCCCACAACACAACTGTCTCTAAATATAGGACTTGCTGTGCCCCTGTGACTCGCCACAGTTATTATTGGCATGCGCAACCAACCAACAGTAGCCTTAGGACACCTTTTACCAGAAGGTACTCCCATCCCCCTAATTCCCGTACTTATTATTATCGAAACAATTAGCCTCTTTATCCGACCCCTAGCCCTCGGCGTCCGACTAACAGCTAATCTCACCGCGGGGCACCTTCTTATTCAACTGATTGCCACCGCCGTATTTGTCCTTCTCCCAATAATACCTACAGTAGCTATTCTTACAGCCGCCGTCTTATTTCTCCTTACACTGCTAGAAGTTGCAGTCGCAATAATCCAAGCTTATGTGTTTGTTCTTCTTCTTAGCTTGTACCTTCAAGAAAACGTCTAATGGCCCACCAAGCACACGCATATCATATGGTTGATCCAAGCCCATGACCCCTAACCGGCGCAATCGGAGCATTATTAATAACATCCGGCTTAGCAGTCTGGTTTCACTTCCACTCCACCACCCTTATAACCCTCGGATTAATACTTTTACTACTTACAATATATCAATGATGACGGGATATCATCCGAGAAGGGACATTTCAGGGTCACCACACACCCCCTGTACAAAAAGGCCTGCGGTATGGTATAATCTTATTTATTACATCTGAAGTATTCTTTTTCCTAGGATTTTTCTGAGCTTTCTACCACTCAAGTCTAGCACCTACCCCAGAACTAGGAGGATGCTGACCCCCAACCGGGCTTATTACCTTAGACCCATTTGAAGTGCCACTGTTAAACACAGCCGTCCTTTTAGCATCAGGGGTTACAGTAACATGGACCCACCACAGCTTAATAGAAGGAGATCGTAAACAGGCTATTCAATCCCTGGCATTAACAATTCTGCTAGGACTCTACTTTACCGCTTTACAGGCCATAGAATATTATGAAGCGCCCTTTACGATTGCAGATGGCGTCTACGGCTCAACATTCTTCGTGGCCACTGGATTCCATGGATTACACGTTATTATTGGCTCTTCCTTTTTAGCCGTTTGCCTACTTCGCCAAATCCAATACCACTTTACATCCGAACACCACTTCGGCTTTGAAGCTGCCGCCTGATACTGACATTTTGTAGATGTAGTATGATTATTCCTCTACGTCTCAATTTATTGATGAGGCTCCTATCTTTCTAGTATCTAATGCTAGTACGAGTGACTTCCAATCACCTAGTCTTGGTTGAAATCCAAGGAAAGATAATGAACTTAGTTATTACAGTTTTAACTATCACAATGGCCCTCTCTCTCGTACTAGCAACCGTATCTTTCTGACTACCTCAAATAAATCCGGATGCGGAAAAGCTCTCGCCCTACGAGTGCGGCTTCGATCCTCTTGGATCAGCTCGACTCCCATTCTCCTTACGATTTTTTCTAATCGCTATTCTCTTCCTATTGTTTGATCTAGAAATTGCACTTCTACTTCCATTACCCTGAGGGAATCAACTTCATGATCCCACCAACACCTTCTTTTGGGCTACAACAGTCTTAGTCTTGCTCACTTTAGGATTAGTTTATGAATGAACCCAAGGGGGCCTAGAATGAGCAGAATAGAGGATTAGTCCAATATAAGATCTCTGATTTCGGCTCAGAAGATCGTGGTTTAACTCCACGGCCCTCTTATGACACCCGTACACTTCAGCTTTACTTCAGCTTTTATACTAGGCCTGATAGGTCTAGCATTCCATCGCACTCACCTCCTCTCTGCCCTCCTTTGCTTAGAAGGAATGATATTATCCTTGTTTATTGCACTGGCCCTATGGACCATACAATTTGAATCAACCATATTTTCTGCAGCCCCAATACTACTGCTGGCCTTCTCCGCTTGTGAAGCCAGTGCAGGCCTGGCCCTTTTAGTTGCCACAGCCCGCACCCACGGGACCGACCGACTACAAAACCTAAATTTATTACAATGCTAAAAGTATTAATCCCAACACTTATACTATTCCCAACAATTTGGTTATCATCACCTAAGTGGTTATGACCTACAACAACCGCTCAAGGCCTACTAATTGCATTCATTAGCCTTATTTGATTAAGCTGGACATCAGAAACCGGGTGATCAGCCTCCAACACATACTTAGCCACAGACCCATTATCCACGCCACTCTTAGTCCTCACATGTTGACTTCTTCCATTAATGATTTTGGCCAGCCAGAATCATATTCACCCCGAGCCAATTACTCGACAGCGCCTCTATATCACACTTTTAGCCTCCCTGCAAACTTTCCTAATCATGGCATTTGGGGCCACAGAGATTATTATATTTTATATCATATTTGAAGCCACCCTCATCCCCACACTTATTATTATTACCCGGTGGGGGAACCAAACCGAGCGCCTAAACGCCGGAACCTATTTTTTATTTTATACCTTAGCGGGCTCATTGCCACTTTTGGTTGCCCTACTTCTGCTCCAGCAAACAACCGGAACACTGTCCATGCTTATTTTACAGTATTCGCAACCACTTACACTTAGCTCCTGGGGCCATAGTATCTGATGAGCCGGGTGTCTAATTGCATTTTTAGTAAAAATACCCCTTTACGGTGTTCACCTTTGATTACCGAAAGCCCACGTTGAGGCCCCAGTAGCAGGCTCCATGGTCTTGGCAGCAGTCTTACTTAAGTTAGGAGGCTATGGCATGATACGAATAATAGTCATGTTAGACCCCCTCTCAAAAGAACTTGTATATCCGTTCATTATTTTAGCTTTATGAGGCATTTTAATAACCGGCTCAATTTGTTTACGACAAACAGATCTTAAATCGCTCATTGCCTACTCATCCGTAAGCCACATGGGCTTAGTGGCAGGAGGTATTCTCATTCAAACCCCCTGAGGGTTTACAGGCGCAATCATTTTAATAATCGCCCACGGTCTGGTGTCTTCCGCACTATTTTGCCTAGCCAATACTGCATATGAACGCACCCACAGCCGAACCATGATGCTAGCTCGGGGCCTACAAATAATTTTTCCGTTAACTGCGGCTTGGTGATTTATTGCCAACTTAGCAAATCTAGCACTACCACCCCTGCCTAATTTAATGGGAGAGATTATAATTATTACCTCCCTATTCAACTGGTCCCCCTGAACTATTATATTGACAGGCTTAGGCACACTAATTACAGCAGCCTACTCTTTATACTTGTTTCTGATAACCCAACGAGGCCCAGCACCAAGCCATATTAAAGGACTTTCACCCTTCCACACACGAGAACACTTGCTAATAGTACTTCACCTTCTACCAGTTATCCTACTAGTGACGAAACCCGAGCTCATGTGGGGATGATGCCACTAGTAAGTATAGTTTAATTTAAAACATTAGATTGTGATTCTAAAGATAGGGGTTAAAATCCCCTTACTCACCGAGGAGGGCCAAAGGCAGTAAGTACTGCTAATACTTATACCCATGGTTAAACTCCATGGCCTCCTTACGCTTCCAAAGGATAATAGCTCATCCATTGGTCTTAGGAACCAAAAACTCTTGGTGCAAATCCAAGTGGAAGCTATGCACCCAACAACCCTCATCTTATCATCCTCACTAATTTTAGTTATTACAATTCTCACCTACCCGCTCTTAACAACACTCAATCCCCCCCATAAAAACTCTGAATGGGCCACAACCCATGTTAAAACTGCCGTCAGTGCCTCATTTTTCGTTAGCCTTTTACCACTTATTCTATTCCTTGACCAAGGAGCCGAAACCATTGTTACTAACTGGCACTGAATAAATACGACCATTTTTGATATTAATATCAGCTTTAAGTTCGACCACTATTCATTAATTTTTACACCTATTGCCCTCTATGTGACCTGGTCCATCCTTGAGTTTGCATCCTGATACATACACTCAGACCCCAATATGGGGCGATTCTTCAAGTACCTACTTCTGTTTTTAGTGGCTATGATTATTCTCGTTACTGCTAATAATCTCTTTCAACTTTTCATCGGGTGGGAGGGAGTTGGTATTATATCATTCCTATTAATTGGCTGATGGTATGGCCGGGCCGATGCAAATACAGCAGCCCTCCAAGCAGTCTTATACAATCGTGTTGGGGATATTGGACTTATCATAAGTATAGCCTGAATTGCAGTTAACTTAAATTCGTGGGAGATTCAACAGGTCTTTTTTTTATCAAAGACCTTTGATATAACACTTCCACTCATAGGGCTAATTCTAGCAGCCACTGGCAAATCAGCCCAGTTTGGCCTGCACCCATGGCTGCCCTCTGCCATGGAGGGCCCTACGCCAGTGTCTGCCCTACTTCACTCCAGCACAATGGTCGTTGCTGGCATCTTTTTACTCATCCGACTTCACCCAATTATAGAAAACAACGACTTAGCACTGACAACCTGCCTCTGCCTGGGAGCACTAACCACTGTATTTACAGCTGCCTGCGCCCTAACACAGAATGATATCAAGAAGATTGTGGCATTTTCTACCTCTAGTCAATTAGGGCTCATAATGGTCACCATCGGCCTTAATCAACCCCAATTGGCGTTCCTACACATCTGCACTCACGCATTCTTCAAGGCCATATTATTCTTATGCTCGGGGTCTATTATTCACAGCCTTAATGATGAACAAGATATTCGAAAGATAGGGGGCTTGCATGCCCTACTCCCCTTCACCTCGACTTGCCTAACCATCGGCAGCCTAGCCCTAACTGGAACCCCTTTTCTAGCAGGATTCTTCTCAAAAGATGCTATTATTGAAGCACTCAATACCTCTTACCTAAACGCCTGAGCCCTGACCTTAACCCTTATTGCCACATCCTTTACTGCTGTCTATAGCTTCCGAGTAGTTTTTTTCGTCACCATGGGCACCCCTCGATTCCTCCCATTACCCCCCATTAACGAAAATAACCTGTTAGTGATTAACCCTATTAAGCGACTCGCCTGAGGTAGTATTATTGCAGGACTTGTTATCACGTCAAATTTTCTAGTCTCAAAAACCCCCATCATAACAATACCCCTTACCCTAAAAGTGGCCGCCCTTGCGGTGACAGTCACCGGCTTATTAACAGCTATTGAACTAGCCGGACTAACTGCTAAACAGTTTAAAACTAACCCCACTAACCCCTCCCACCACTTCTCCAATATGCTAGGATATTTCCCAGCAATTACTCATCGCCTAGTTCCAAAACTGAACCTGGTTTTAGGACAATATATTGCAACACAGCTTGTGGACCAAACCTGGTTTGAAACTGTCGGACCAAAAGGGCTGTCCTATACACAAGTTAAGATGGCCAAAACTATCAGTGATACTCAGCGCGGCATAATTAAAACCTACTTGACTATCTTTTTATTATCGATAGCCCTTGCCGTACTACTAACAGCTATTTAAACTGCACGAAGAGCACCCCGTCCTAAGCCCCGAGTTAGTTCTAACACTACAAACAACGTTAACAGAAGCACTCACGCACTAATAATTAATAAACCACCCCCCGATGAATATATTATGGCCACCCCACTAATATCCCCTCGTAACATTGAAAACTCCTTTAAACCATCAATGACAACTCAAGACCCTTCATACCAGCCTCCCCAAAGTAACCCCACCATTAAACCAACACCCAACAAATAAACTAAGACGTACCCAACTACAGACCGATCCCCTCACGCCTCGGGGTACGGCTCAGCGGCTAAAGCCGCTGAATAGGCGAACACCACAAGCATTCCCCCTAAATAAATAAGGAATAAAACCAAAGATAAAAAAGACCCTCCGTGTCCAACAAGCACCCCGCACCCAACCCCAGCCGCCACTACTAAACCAAAAGCAGCAAAATAGGGGGCAGGGTTAGAAGCCACAGCAACTAGCCCCACAATTAAACCCATCAACAGTAATGATACGATATAAGTCATAATTTTTACTTGGATTTTAACCAAGACCAGTGACTTGAAGAACCACCGTTGTTATTCAACTATAAAAACCCTTAATGGCAAGCCTACGGAAAACCCATCCCCTAATCAAAATCGCCAACCATGCACTAGTTGACCTACCAGCCCCCTCCAACATCTCAGTATGATGAAACTTCGGATCCCTTCTAGGCTTATGCCTAGCCACACAAATCCTTACAGGATTATTTCTAGCAATGCACTATACATCTGACATCTCCACAGCTTTTTCCTCAGTTGCACACATTTGCCGTGACGTTAACTACGGCTGACTAATTCGGAATATACACGCCAACGGAGCATCATTCTTCTTCATCTGCCTCTATATGCACATTGCCCGAGGACTATACTACGGGTCCTACTTATATAAAGAGACCTGAAATATTGGAGTTGTCCTTTTTCTACTAGTAATGATAACGGCCTTCGTGGGTTATGTCTTGCCGTGGGGACAAATATCGTTTTGAGGCGCAACAGTAATTACCAACCTACTATCAGCAGTACCTTATGTAGGAGATGTCTTAGTACAATGAATTTGAGGCGGATTTTCGGTCGATAACGCAACCCTGACACGATTCTTCGCGTTTCACTTCCTGTTCCCATTTGTTATTGCTGCGGCCATTATCCTGCACCTGTTATTTTTACATGAAACGGGCTCAAATAACCCAGCGGGCCTAAACTCAGACGCAGACAAAGTTACATTTCACCCCTATTTTTCTTACAAGGACCTGCTCGGATTTGTGATTATACTCCTAGCCCTCACATCTTTAGCATTATTTTCCCCAAATCTATTGGGGGACCCGGAAAACTTCACCCCGGCCAACCCACTAGTCACCCCTCCACACATTAAACCCGAATGATACTTCCTCTTCGCTTATGCCATTTTACGCTCGATCCCAAATAAACTAGGTGGAGTCTTAGCCCTTCTCTTTTCCATCCTCGTCCTACTAGTCGTGCCGATTCTTCACACATCTAAACAGCGTGGCTTGACCTTTCGACCCTTCACCCAGTTCCTCTTTTGAACCTTAGTCGCGGACATGGCCATCTTGACATGAATTGGAGGGATACCAGTGGAGCACCCATTCATCATCATTGGACAAATCGCGTCCATCCTATACTTTGCATTATTCTTAATCCTAATACCACTAGCGGGCTGATTAGAGAACAAAGCAATGGAATGAGCCTGCCTTAGTAGCTTAGCTCAAAGCATCGGTCTTGTAATCCGAAGATCGGAGGTTAGAATCCTCCCTAATGCCAGAAAAAAGAGATTTTAACTCTCACCCCTGGCTCCCAAAGCCAGAATTCTAAATTAAACTATTTTCTGGACTATATGGCATAGTATACACTATGCATGATATTACATTAATGTATATGTACATTAATGTATTATCACCATTAATTTATTTTAAACATAAAGCAAGTACTAAAAATGAAGGTATACATAAACCACCGGTTTATAAATAACCAACTGAACCCATCCGAACCAGGTCTGTCCCTGGCCTACCTGATTAACGCTCTCCTAATTATACTCTGCACGACCACAACACACATTTCCTGAGTATTTATTAATGTAGTAAGAAACCACCAACCAGTTTATAGAATTGCATATTATTAATGATAGAACCAGGGACATTAGCGGAGATAAGGTATATTATTAATTATTCCTTGCATCTGGCTTCTCTTTCACGAACATGGCATGTGTAATCCACCCTAGAGATCTATACTTGCATCCGGTTACTTGAGTAGTTCACACATTCAATAACCCCACATGCTTCGCGTTCTTTTATAGGCATAGGTTCTTTTTACGTCTGCTTTTCATCTGCATTTCAAAGTGCACCCTAAAATGTTGAGCCAAGGTTGAACATTTTTACTTGATTGTGACAATATTATTGAATGATATCGTACATAATTTAAGAATTACATATGTTTATCTCAAGTGCATAATACATCCTTATCTAGCTCAGACTTATACTATATGCCCCCTTTTGGTTTTCGCGCGTTAAACCCCCCTACCCCCTACGCTCGGCAAATCCTGTTATTCTTGTCAAACCCCTAAACCAAGTAAAGCTCGACCAAGCGCACCAGAGCTAACGAATTTTGATAATGTTAACTCATGTCATCACGTGTTATATATAACATATAAATTTATAATATCACATTTTTATGCCTGTAAATAGCCCAAAAACGACGACTAAAAATAAATGATTTAATCTCAATACTAATATTTCCAATGAAAATTA